CCCTACAAACCATTCGAGCTAAAATTGATTATTGTTCCTATACAGTTCGAACTATCTACGGGGCATTAGGAATCAAAATTTGGATATTTACAGACGAGGAATAACGGTCCTTCCGTTGTCTTTCTGTTCCACTCATCCGATCCGGCAATTGAATAAAAATCACAAACTCGTTCATCTTTTTTCCAAAATAAAAAAAAAATTCTAATTTTTCTAATTCTATAAGGTTGAATAACAATTCGATTGACTCCATATAATTGCTATGCTTAGTGTGTGACTCGTTGGTTTTTTATTTAGGGTTAGGATTAAAAAGCAAGGGACCACCCCCTAGTATGAACTAATAACTAGATAACTAATAACCAGCTCATTGCTTCGTATTATCTAGATCCAAGGAACCGGTCACTATATGATTGATGTATCGATCATATTGTTGTAGCAACTGAAATCTTACATAAAAGACAAGTCAATCAGATTCTAAGTGAAGCAAAAACAAAGGGATATGGATAGGTGGAGGGGTGAGAGAAAGAAAGAAAAAGAATAGCAATGATATATGATTCCAATATGTATGGTCTATGAACTATCTCAAAAAAGGCAGTGTAATAAAGCATTAATACGTATTTGATTCGTCCATAATTAATAATGAATTAGATGAATCCAATTCATAAGAAAAAATTATAAAGAGCATCAAGTCAATAAAGACTGAGTAGATTGATTTAGGAACAATTTTTATTAGGAGCTCCATTGCAGAGTTTGGGCCTAGCCATTAATCGAGAACGAGAAGCAATGGGAACGACGGAACCCGTGACTGCGTAAGATTCCTTGAAAACGAATCCTAATGATTCATTGGGTGGGATGGCGGAACGAGCCAAGAACCAATTCTATTCTGTTAGGTTATGGGATGCCCCTACGAATGAAAGGTGATGTTAAAAGGGCAAATATTCGCCCGCGAAAGCCTTATTGGATTGCTAAGTTTTGGGCGATTGAATAAAGGTAAAAATAAAGATTCATTAATTTAAGACAATTATTTTAAATTAAAATTAAATATAATTATATTTTTTTTTTGATTCTATTATATATTCTTAGATTTACAAAATTTAATAGAAATTATAATATATAAAGATATATTATAATTATAAAGAAAATAAAAATAATAAAATAGAAATCTATTTATAATTTTATATACGAGCAAGATATAACAATTCCTACGTGACAGATTCGATCTCAAAAAATTCCATGATGTATTATTTTATTCATTAAATACAAATAAATATCTGTAATATTTTTTAATTGTTTCATTCGCGAGGAGCTGGATGAGAAGAAACTCTCATGTCCGGTTCTGCAGTAGAGATGGCATTGAGAAACAACCATCAACTATAACCCCAAAAGAACCAGATTTCGTAAACAACATAGAGGAAGAATGAAGGGAATATCTTATCGAGGCAATCGAATTTGTTTCGGCGGATACGCCCTTCAGGCACTTGAACCCGCTTGGATCACATCTAGACAAATAGAAGCGGGGCGACGAGCCATGACAAGATATGCGCGTCGTGGTGGAAAAATATGGGTACGTATATTTCCAGACAAACCTGTTACAGTAAGGCCTACCGAAACACGTATGGGTTCGGGGAAAGGATCTCCCGAATATTGGGTATCCGTCGTTAAACCGGGTCGAATACTTTATGAAATGGGTGGAGTATCAGAAATTGTAGCCAGAGAAGCTATTTCTATAGCTGCGTCCAAAATGCCTATACGAACTCAATTCGTTATTGTGGAATAGGGGTATGAAACGAAAGGGAAGGGGCCTTGTGATGAAAAAAACCGCAATTTCTTTATTTCTATTTCTGGACAAACAATATTTCTTCTTTTTTTCTTCGCGCTTTGAAAGAAAAAAAAGAATAATAATAATAATATGATTCAACCTCAGACCTATTTAAATGTAGCGGACAACAGCGGGGCTAGAGAATTAATGTGTATTCGAATCATAGGAGCTAGTAATCGCCGATATGCTCATATTGGCGACGTTATTGTTGCTGTAATCAAAGAAGCAGTGCCCAATATGCCTCTACAAAGATCAGAAGTAATCAGAGCTGTAATTGTACGTACATGTAAAGAACTCAAACGTAACAATGGTATGATAATACAATATGATGACAATGCAGCAGTTGTCATTGATCAAGAAGGAAATCCAAAAGGAACTCGAGTTTTTGGTGCGATCGCTCGGGAATTGAGACAGTTGAATTTTACTAAAATAGTCTCATTAGCTCCTGAGGTATTATAAATACTAATAGACGAGAACATAATCATAATATAGATAAGTAGGTCATCTAAAATAAAATTTATAGGCTATCTGAAATAGTAGGGTATCTAAATAAGATTCATTTAATCAGTAGAATGCATTAGTAGATTGTTTCTCACGCATATACCTTAAATAATAAAAAAAAGAATAAAAAAGCAGAGCATGTTGATTATATAAAAACTCGGGGGCACCAATAATTATAGTTCATCATGGGTAGGGACACTATTGCTGAAATAATAACTTCTATACGAAATGCTGACATGGATAAAAAAGGAACGGTTCGAATAGCATCTACAAATATCACCGAAAACATTGTTAAAATACTTCTGCGAGAAGGCTTTATCGAAAATGTGAGAAAACATCGAGTAAGCAATAAATTTTTCTTGGTTTCAACTCTGCGACATAGAAGGAATAGAAAAGGGCCATATAGAACTGTTTTAAAACGTATCAGCCGACCCGGCCTACGAATCTATTCCAACCATCAACGAATTCCTAGGATTTTAGGAGGAATGGGTGTTGTAATTCTTTCTACTTCTCGAGGTATAATGACAGACCGAGAGGCTCGACTAGAAGGAATCGGAGGAGAAATTTTGTGTTATATATGGTGATCTTTCTGGTATCCGAATTGCATCCGTAACTTCCTCTTTGTTTTGTGAAAAAAAAAAGAGAAAAGGCGGGTTGTCTAATATCACTCCTCCTCCATTAGTTGATAATTCAAGGGGGTTACCTGGAATGAAAGAACAAAAATGGATTCATGAAGGTTTAATTACTGAATCACTTCCCAATGGTATGTTTCGGGTTCGTTTAGATAATGAAGATCTGATTCTAGGTTATGTTTCAGGAAGGATCCGACGTAGTTTTATACGGATACTGCCAGGCGATAGAGTAAAAATTGAAGTAAGTCGTTATGATTCAACCAGGGGACGCATAATTTATAGACTCCGCAACAAAGATTCGACCGACTAAGCGGCTTTTTCAACATCCCTCTCGTGCGGATGCAATTGGAGGTTCAAAATTTCAAGAGACTTATTTTCTTCCAAGGAGTAGATTCGAAATTAAGGTAAGGAATTACAAATATGAAAATAAGGGCCTCCGTTCGTAAAATTTGTGAAAAATGTCGACTGATCCGCAGGCGGGGACGAATTATAGTAATTTGTTCCAACCCAAGGCATAAACAGAGACAGGGATAATCTTTCTTAAAAGGGACTCTCAAAAGGACCCAATACACAAATAAAGGATCTGTTTTGACATGAAATGGATATTTCCGTATATCTCTGACTCATATTTATGAGATGATAAAATATGACAAAAACCATACCAAGAATTGGCTCGCGCAGGAATGGACGTATTGGCTCACGTAAGAATGGACGTCGAATACCAAAAGGAGTTATTCATGTTCAAGCAAGTTTTAACAATACCATTGTAACGGTTACAGATATACGGGGTCGGGTAGTTTCTTGGTCCTCAGCCGGTACTTGTGGCTTCAGGGGCACAAGAAGAGGGACGCCATTTGCTGCTCAAACCGCAGCCGCAAATGCTATTCGTACAGTAGTAGATCAGGGTATGCAACGAGCAGAAGTCATGATAAAAGGTCCTGGTCTTGGAAGAGATGCAGCATTACGAGCCATTCGTAGAAGTGGTATACTATTAAGTTTTGTCAGAGACGTAACCCCTATGCCACATAATGGATGCAGGCCTCCTAAAAAAAGACGTGTATAGAAATAAAATAAGAATTGAACGGATTTCAAGAGAAATAAATGATTCAATAATCTGATCAAATAATAAATATTATTATGCTTCGAGAGAAAGTAGCAGCATCTACTCGGACACTACAGTGGAAGTGTGTTGAATCAAGAGCAGACAGTAAGCGTCTTTATTATGGACGTTTTCTTTTGTCTCCACTTATGAAAGGTCAAGCCGATACAATAGGCATCGCGATGCGAAGGGCTTTGCTTGGAGAAATAGAAGGAACATGTATCACACGCGCAAAATCTGAAAAGATACCACATGAATATTCTACCATAGTAGGTATTGAAGAATCAGTACATGAAATTTTAATGAATTTGAAAGAAATTGTATTGAGAAGTAATCTATATGAAACTCGCGACGCATATATTTGTGTCAAGGGTCCTGGATATGTAACTGCTCAAGACATCATCTTACCGCCTTCTGTGGAAATAGTTGATACTACACAGCATATAGCTAGCCTGGTGGAACCAATTGATTTGTATATTGGATTACAAATCGAGAGGAATCGCGGATATCGTATGAAAACACCAAAAAACGCTCAAGAAGGAAGTTATCCTATCGATGCTGTATTCATGCCTGTTCGAAATGCAAATCATAGTATTCATTCTTATGGGAATGGGAATGAAAAACAAGAGATACTTTTTCTTGAAATATGGACGAATGGAAGTTTAACTCCTAAAGAAGCACTTTACGAGGCCTCCCGTAATTTGATTGATTTATTTATTCCTTTTCTACATGCAGAAGAACAAGACACAAATTTAGAGGACAATCAAAAAAAGGTTACTTTACCCTTTTTTACTTTTCATGATGGGTTGGATAAACTAAGAAAAAACAAAAAAGAAATCGAATTGAAATGTATTTTTATTGACCAATTAAAATTGCCTTCCAGGACCTATAATTGTCTCAAAAGGTCCAAAATACATACATTATTAGACCTCTTGAATAAGAGTCAAGAAGA